TTAATGGAGGGAGAACGACGGAACTGGAAATCGGGTCGAGGGCAACAAAATCATACGAGATACTTAAACGAAATACTATGCTGAGATTATATTGATAGTTAGAAATCTTTGTATTACTTATTCTTAATTTTTCTTTATTGATTGCAACGAAATCTTTCATAACATAATTGGATTTCGGGTCAGCAACTTCTTTTTTTTTCGTTTTGGATCGAAAATGAAAGAATTGAGTGAATCCAAAATTTAAAGGAGGTTCATGGCCAAGGGTAAAGATGCCAGAATAAGAGTTATTTTGGAATGTAACAGTTGTGTCCGAAACGATATTAATAAGGAATCACCAGGCATTTCTAGATATATTACCCAAAAGAATCGCCACAATACGCCTAGTCGATTGGAATTGAGAAAATTCTGTCCCTATTGTTACAAACATACGATTCATGGGGAGATAAAAAAATAGAGCACGTTTGTACCCTCCCTTCAAGAAAGTGGACCAAATCTGTAAAAATTACATATAATAATATTCAAAAAACCATAAACCAATCAACTCCTATTTCTGTCAAATAAAAAATGAGAATTAAGAAATAGGATTTTAGAGATAAGGAATAAACCATGGATAAATCCAAGCTTTTTCTTAAATCCAAGCGATCTTTTCGTAGGCGTTTGCCCCCAATCGGATCGGGGGATCGAATTGATTATAGAAACATGAGTTTAATTAGTCGATTTATTAGTGAGCAAGGAAAAATATTATCTAGACGAGTGAATAGATTGACTTTGAAACAACAACGATTAATTACTACTGCTATAAAACAAGCTCGTATTTTATCTTCGTTACCTTTTCTTAATAATGAGAAACAATTTGAGAGAACTGAGTCTACTCCTAGAACTACAGGTCCTCGAACGCGAAAGAAATAGGATTACTTCTCAATTGATTGAATCAAAATTCCAATCCGAATCCCAACCGGGGTTGATATTTTGTTCGAAAAATTCGAGAATTCAGATTGGATTGACACGTCGTAAAAAAAAAATATTTTTTTATTGAAACGTGTTCGTTTATTTTTACTACTTTATCATAATCAATTTTTACTAAACCTTCCCGGAGAAAAAGCTCCGGGGGCCTCTGTTTCTTTACTTTAAATCATTCCGGCGGATTCCCCCCAATCTCTTATTTAATGATCTCGTTGGAAATCGTGTAAAGACAATTTGTATTTGATATGGCTATTTGTGCAAGTATTTTACGATTAAGAAGCAACTGCCTCTTGTACAGATCATTTATGAATATACTATAACTATAGGATACCCTAATCTCTCGAATTACTGCATTTATCCGAGTGATCCATAAACGACGAAAATTTCTCTTTTGTCTGCCCCTATCTCGATGAGAAGAAGCCAAAGCTCTTATTTTTTGTTGAATAATAGTTCGAGTAAGTCTTGAATGGGCCCCTCGAAAAGTTGATGCAAATAAACGAATTTTTGTTCTACGTCTCCGTGCTATATATCCTCGTCTAATTCTGGTCATTGAATTAATTTAAACTTTAATGAATAACTAATTGATTTATTTTCTTTTAGTTATTCTTTTTCCCTTTCCCGGTCTATTAATAACAAAACGGATTCTTCCGATGTATAAAATAAAAATTCCAATGGCTTTTGCTACTCTGACCTTCCCAACCACGATTTTTTACGGGCATTTCACCTCGAAATAAAAAATTTAAATTGTATTGCTACTAGGTATCAAAAAAACTCAATTTTCAATTTAAGATCGAGTTTTAGTATCAAACAAAGTATAAATTAAGTAGTTAAAGGTAAATGGATAAAAAAATAGCGGGTTCCATCGTTTCTATGGTTACTTCGTAAACGGTGAGGTTCTCTCTATACACCGGAGTCGCTTCCCCATTTAATTTAAGCAATGTTAGTAGTAACTTGTACAGTTCACATTCTTTGACTCTACCCATGAATTGTTCAATAATAGATCTTTTCACAATGAGATCTACCCATACAGTAACGGCATTTAATTATGAAAGTTGGCTAGGTAGCTGACCCTATTAAGCCGTTCGTGCAAGAGCGAGAGTACTACTTTTCTGCTTCTTAAATACTAAAGTCCCCGCTTAATGGATAACCATTTGCTACCAAAGGGGAATTGCTTATCATCTCCTATTAAGGTGATTGGATTTGCACCAATGGAAACCATAAATAAATTTCATACGCAATGGAGGTCTTTTTTTAGATAATGAATGAAAGAATTCCTTCCTAGTCATTGATACTGGGAAAATATTTCCTTTTTTATTCCAGCTCATGATCTGAACGAGTCACACATACACCCTAGTACATGTTCCTCGACGCTGAGGACATCCCCGAAGAGCGGGGGATTTTGTGACATTTTTGATTGGCTGTCTTGTGTTTCTAATAAGTTGTTTAATAGTTGGCATGATGAATCGTATACAAAAAGGGTTGGTTTAGATCGCTCCTAACCAGATGATTATGAACTTCTTCTATTCTCTAATTCAAATTTTACCTTATTTTAATTTAACCTGGTAAGAAAATAAAATATAAAATCGCAGTTCATTCGAATTATTTATTATTTGAGGTGGAATCAAAGATTTACACAAGATCCCCCGTATTTTCGACTGCTACAAGATCAACAAGTCCATGAGCTTGGGCTTCTGTTGCTGACATAAAAACGTCCCTTTCCATGTCTTCGGATACAACCCACAGGGGGTTGCCCGTTCTTTGTACATAAACCCTGGTGAGGGTTTCGCGAAGTTTCAGCAGTTCTTCCGCTTCTAGGACAAACTCTCCCGTTTGTGCCTCATAAAAAGAACTAGCAGGTTGGTGGATCATTACCCTGATGATATCAAATAACGAAGTATTCCTCTATCTCATATGATCGGGCGACGGAAAGAGATAAAGAATAACAAGAAGAATAAAAAATATCTATAGATATAGGATTGAACAACCGTACAGGCATTTAGTGTGCATTGCATACGGCTCCACAATGGAATTCATCTTTCGCTTCCAGCGCGAAAAAGAGAAATAGGATCTATCAAATCCAGATCGTTAAGTGATCCATTTACCACCCTTCCTTTCGGTGGAGTTAAAAAATACTATGATGGTTCCGTTGCTTTCGATATTGAATTTAGAATTTTTCTCGTCTGTGATTCAGCAATCCCAAAGTTTCTTTTTGATCCGATCAAAGAATCAAAGAAGGAAAAATTATCTTGTTTTTTTTAGTACTCAACATAACTATTAGAAAAAGAATTCTGGTGTGAAAACAAAAAATTGTGACGCTGAAATGAACTCCCGATAGATAAGAAAATCGGAAATATCTTTTGTCTCATACTACTCTCCCGATACACAATCTCATGTTATGAAAAACAATAATTAAAGGTTTGCCCATACCGAACTCGAAATGCCATGCTATTATTACTCAATATTCTTATTCATATTCCATACGGCGAAGGCATAGTCTTCTTTATTTCTATCCAATAAAAAAACTCATTGGCGCCAAGCGTGAGGGAATGCTAGACGTTTGGTAATTTCTCCTCCGACCAGAATGAAAGAGCCCATTGAAGCGGCTAATCCCATGCATATTGTATGTACATCGGGTGGCACAAATTGCATAGTATCATAAATAGCTACTCCGGGTATTACCCATCCGCCGGGCGAGTTTATAAACAAATAAAGATCCCGGGTCTCATCCTCTATACTGAGATATACCATGAGACCAATAAGTTGGTTCGAGATCTCGCTATCAACTTCTTGGCCTAAAAAAAGTAATCTTTCTCGATAAAGTCGGTTGATTAGGATAGGACAAAATTTCATCCCCTAAGAACCGTACACGCACCTTTGAATGCATACGGCTCAAAAAAAATCAATGTGCTGGTTTATATTATAGAAGGACTTTTTTTATACCTCCTATAAACTTATCTCAAATTAACCTCTCATTGATGTATTGTTTCATCTCCAAATTACGATGTAATTTTCTTGTTCCTGAATGGGCCTCCTCAATTTTTTTAGGTTTATGCTCTACTCCGGGTAAAGATCTAACCGATTTCGATTTGTACATATAGAACAAATGATCTAAATACCGCTTATTTTTGATACGACCTTTTTCCAATTCATTTACTTCCTTCTTTTGATTGATGTAGTCATCATATTTTTTCATTGATTAGCAGTTTGAGATCGCTGATAGGGTATAAGTTAGGAAGCTTTTCTGATACAAGTGGTAATCATACCCATATTACCTTACCAAGTGAAGGTGAGTGTTTTCTGAACGGAGCCTGGATACTTCATTTTATTGGTCCAACCAAGCCAACCATAAATTATTCTAATTGAAAATATTACTATTGATCCCTCAAAAATTGATCTAATTGCACTTCACGCTCCAAATTCTTGATGTTTTAATCAATTTTTTGGCGAAGCAGGGGTATCTCGATCGGGGGCGAGAACGGGGAAATCCCATATGACCCAATATGGCTGACAAGTCGCACTATACGTCAACCCAAACTGCATCCTCCTCTCCCGGACTCCGAAAGGGTACTTTTGGAACACCAATAGGCATCAAATGCAAAGACAAAAGAGTTAAGTATTAGATTTAACTTTAATGTGGAAACGTAACTTATTGTTTTCAGAAGATTGAAAAGTTCGTATAGGAAGACGAATAAAAGAAAAATCTTATGGCTGTTCGAATGCCAAACAAGTTTCTATGAACAAATGCATAGATAAAGGGGGCCAATCCTCCCATTGCGTATTGGTACTTATCGGGTATAGAATAGATCTGCTTTTCTTTGTTCCTACGAACAGAATTGTTCCATTATTACCAACAAAATGGAATAAAATAAATATGAACCCTTGCTCCGAAATAATCCACTGAAAAGCAGAAGTCTATAGCATAGTCTTTTCCAATGCGATAAAGTTACATAGTGTCTAGTTTTCTTTGATAAAGGGGTATTTTAATGGGTTTGCCTTGGTATCGTGTTCATACTGTCGTATTGAATGATCCCGGTCGATTGCTTGCTGTCCATATAATGCATACAGCTCTAGTTTCTGGGTGGGCAGGTTCAATGGCTCTATACGAATTAGCAGTTTTTGATCCCTCTGACCCCGTTCTTGATCCAATGTGGAGACAGGGTATGTTCGTTATACCCTTCATGACTCGTTTAGGAATAACCAATTCATGGGGCGGTTGGAGTATCACAGGAGGGACTGTAACAAATCCGGGTATTTGGAGTTACGAAGGTGTGGCCGGAGCGCATATTGTGTTTTCTGGCTTGTGCTTCTTGGCAGCCATCTGGCATTGGGTGTATTGGGATCTAGAAATATTCCGTGATGAACGTACAGGAAAACCTTCTTTGGATTTGCCAAAGATTTTTGGAATTCATTTATTTCTTTCAGGGTTAGCTTGCTTTGGGTTTGGTGCATTTCATGTAACAGGCTTATATGGTCCTGGAATATGGGTGTCCGACCCTTATGGACTAACGGGAAAAGTACAATTTGTAAGTCCTGCGTGGGGCGTAGAAGGTTTTGACCCTTTTGTTCCGGGAGGGATAGCCTCTCATCATATTGCAGCGGGGACATTGGGCATATTAGCGGGCCTATTTCATCTTAGTGTCCGTCCGCCCCAACGCCTATACAAAGGATTACGTATGGGTAATATTGAAACTGTCCTTTCCAGTAGTATTGCTGCTGTCTTTTTTGCAGCTTTTGTTGTTGCAGGAACTATGTGGTATGGTTCAGCAACTACCCCCATCGAATTATTTGGCCCCACTCGTTATCAATGGGATCAGGGATACTTCCAACAAGAAATATATCGAAGGGTTGGTGCCGGACTAGCGGAAAATCAGAGTTTATCAGAAGCTTGGTCTAAAATTCCCGAAAAATTAGCTTTTTATGATTACATCGGCAATAATCCAGCAAAAGGGGGATTATTCAGAGCGGGCTCAATGGACAACGGGGATGGAATAGCTGTTGGATGGTTAGGGCATCCTATCTTTAGAGATAAAGAGGGGCGTGAGCTTTTTGTACGTCGTATGCCTACCTTTTTTGAAACATTTCCAGTGGTTTTGGTAGATGGAGACGGAATTGTGAGAGCCGATGTGCCTTTTAGAAGGGCAGAATCTAAGTATAGTGTCGAGCAAGTAGGAGTAACTGTTGAGTTCTTTGGCGGCGAACTCAATGGAGTCAGTTATAATGATCCTGCAACTGTGAAAAAATATGCTAGACGCGCTCAATTAGGTGAAATTTTTGAATTAGATCGTGCTACTTTGAAATCCGATGGTGTTTTTCGTAGCAGTCCGAGAGGTTGGTTCACTTTTGGGCATGCTTCATTTGCTTTGCTCTTCTTTTTCGGACACATTTGGCATGGAGCTAGAACCTTGTTCAGAGATGTTTTTGCTGGTATTGACCCGGATTTGGATGCTCAAGTGGAATTTGGAGCATTCCAAAAACTTGGGGATCCTACTACAAGGAGACAGGCAGTCTGATACAACATTGATCTGGTATCTTTCGCCTCTATTGTATTTTTGTGATTTAACTTTTATATAGGTTACGAGATAAATTTTGAGCTAAATCGCTGCTTTTTATTTGACTTTTGTCTTTTCTTTTTTTGGGAGATAATCCCAAACCAAATGAACAGGTGTGGAAGCTATAATTGTAAACCACGATCGAATTTATTTATGGAAGCATTGGTTTATACATTCCTCTTAGTCTCGACTCTAGGAATCATTTTTTTCGCTATCTTTTTTCGAGAACCACCTAAGGTTCCGACTAAAAAATGATTTTTTATTATCTCAATTGAAGTAGAAGTAAAGTAATGAGCCTCCCAGTATGGGAGGCTCATTACTTTACTTCTACTAGTCCCCGTGTTCCTCGAATGGATCTCTTAGTTGTTGAGAGGGTTGCCCAAAAGCGGTATATAAGGCGTACCCGGTAAAACTTACAAGTAAACCAGATATAAAGATGGCGACTAGGGTTGCTGTTTCCATTATTATATAATTTCAAGACCACAATGGATCTATGATAAGATCGTTTATTTACAACGGAATGGTATACAAAGTCAACAGATCTCAACCAATGCAATAGGATTTATGGCTACACAAACCGTTGAGGGTAATTCTAGATCTGGTCCAAGACCAAGACAAACAGGTCTAGGAAATTTATTGAAACCATTGAATTCGGAATATGGTAAAGTAGCTCCTGGATGGGGAACTACCCCCTTGATGGGTGTCGCAATGGCTCTATTTGCGGTATTCCTATCTATTATTTTGGAGATTTATAACTCTTCTGTTTTATTGGATGGAATTTCAATGAATTAGATCTATAAGAATCACTAAGTCCGGGCTTTTCAATCCAAACTGAATCACTTAGGACTAGGATTTATAGGCCCTTCCGGCAGTTCGACCGCGAAATTCCTTTGTTTCGGTATTTCCGGAATATGAGTGTGTGACTTGTTATAATTGATCCTATTGATAATACAGAGAATGGGTCTGTCATCTTGAAAGAGATGGGTTCTGCCTCGTCGGATATTGATTGTAGTATCCGGAGCACGGAATATATGGAATGAAATAGATCAAGAAAAGAAATATTTGAACTATGATTCATACCTACTATTCAGACCTCGTGACCGGACTCAAAAATTTCTAAGGATTTATTCTAAGGATTTAATATTTAATAATTATAAAGCGAAGGATTGTTCTTCTTTCAAAATTATTTTTATGCTTATTTGTTTGCTTATTTTGATCAACAGACAAATACAAAAGTTTATCTGGATTTTGAGTCAAGTCATTTCACCTATTCAGTGAATAAGTGATGATCCAATGGTTCTTACTCAGAGAACCTTTGGGCTTAGCTTGGGTTGGGGGCTTTATTCAATCATCGTGGTTCTAGTATGAATCTAAGGTTTCAATCGATTTATAGGGTCTCAACAAGAAAATTCCTATCAATAATAAACAAAAAAATCCACATTATATATATAATACACAAATAAAAACAATAAAAAAAAAAATAGAGACAGAGAAAATTCAAGAGGCCTGTAACAATCAACATAAAGATGAATGAGCTGACTTGATATTTTGGCATTATCATCATAAAACAAAGAATAGCTTTAGGTTTTTTGCTTCTTCGTATTTGCTATTTACAGAGAAAATTGAATGGAGTACTAAGAAGAAGTTTCAAACTTCCTATTACATATCTGTTGCAACCGGTATTGGGGTGTTTTTGCTTGAGCTATACGAGATGAAATTCTCATATATGGTTCTCGGAGGGGGAGTTCCTTTGGTTTACCTATCTCAATAAAGTATATGATTGGTTCGAAGAGCGTCTCGAAATTCAGGCGATTGCAGATGATATAACTAGTAAATATGTTCCTCCTCACGTCAACATATTTTATTGTCTAGGAGGTATTACGCTTACTTGTTTTTTAGTACAAGTAGCTACGGGATTTGCCATGACTTTTTACTATCGTCCAACCGTTACCGAGGCTTTTACCTCGGTTCAATACATAATGACTGAAGCTAACTTTGGTTGGTTAATCCGCTCAGTTCATCGATGGTCGGCAAGTATGATGGTCCTAATGATGATCCTGCACGTATTTCGTGTGTATCTCACCGGTGGATTTAAAAAGCCTCGTGAATTGACTTGGGTTACGGGTGTGATTCTTGGTGTATTGACCGCATCCTTTGGTGTAACTGGTTATTCCTTACCTTGGGACCAAATTGGTTATTGGGCAGTCAAAATCGTAACAGGCGTACCTGACGCTATCCCTGTAATAGGATCGCCCTTGGTCGAGTTATTACGCGGAAGCGCTAGTGTGGGTCAATCTACTTTGACTCGTTTTTATAGTTTACACACTTTTGTATTACCTCTTCTTACTGCCGTATTTATGTTAATGCACTTCTTAATGATACGTAAGCAAGGTATTTCCGGTCCTTTATAGCGTATAGAAAAGGCGGATCCTAGATATTTGTAATCAATTATCTATCAATTTGGGTAGGAATAATAGTATTTCATTGCTACAAATATGGATTATTGAAAAAAAAAATAAGACATGTGTTTGGATATTTCCCTTCAACTCTGCAATTGCAATATTGTATTACGTATTTGATACGAATAGTTGAAGTGGATTCTACGAAGAGAATATGGATTATGGGAGTGTGCGACTTGAACTATTGATTGGCCCATGCAGATATATGATTTTCTCCGCCACATTGGAATTTATAACCAAATGTGTCTCTGTTCTAACCACCACGTAAGCCCCATACATAAGATAGGCTGGTTCGCTTCAGGAGAACTTTTTCTATGATTAGACCCGAATTAAATCATGTTGTGCATGAATAGGCTCTGTAAGATCCAGTAAAATAAGTAATGTGGCACGATACAGATTTTGTTTTATCTATTCCATTTCACTTACTTAATATAGTATTGAAATGCATTCATTTCCTCTGCATTGATTCCGACCTATCATACTATCAGAGTGAAACAGGGGATCTAAAGAAAAACACAGGCTAAACTATATTTAGTAACAAGTAAATCCTTTGTATGTAAGACGATTTGAAATATTTTTGGGATAAACGCCAATAACAAGGCATAAGACGACCCAAAAAGCACTTGAGCAGAATAATTTTTGTAAGCCCACTTGGGTGTTGAGCATTTACCGGGAATTGTCAAAACTGAATCATTTCAAGGGGTAGTTGCAATTCCAGAAAATTACATTGCATCCAGTAATTTTTTTTTTGTTTTTGATAGAGTCATATATGTGTTGATCTGGATGACATATAGATTTTCTACGGATCTCTTTGATTCCTTTGATTCGTGCTCGAGCCGGATGATGAAAAATTATCATGTCCGGTTCTTTCGGGGGATGGATCCGTAAGAATTCACCTATCCCAATAACAAAGAAACCTGATTTGAATGATCCTGTATTAAGAGCTAAATTGGCCAAAGGGATGGGTCATAATTATTATGGCGAGCCCGCATGGCCCAATGATCTTTTATATATTTTTCCAGTAGTAATTTTGGGTACTATTGCATGTAACGTAGGTTTAGCAGTTCTAGAACCGTCAATGATTGGTGAACCCGCAGATCCATTTGCAACCCCTTTGGAAATATTACCCGAATGGTACTTTTTTCCCGTATTTCAAATACTCCGTACAGTGCCAAATAAGTTATTGGGTGTTCTTTTAATGGCTTCAGTACCGGCCGGATTATTAACAGTACCTTTTTTGGAGAATGTTAATAAATTCCAAAACCCATTTCGCCGTCCAGTAGCTACAACCGTCTTTTTGATTGGTACCGCAGTAGCCCTTTGGTTGGGTATTGGAGCAACATTACCTATTGATAAATCTCTAACTTTAGGCCTTTTTTAAATTGATTCCGCCGTGAAATAAATAACACAACCTCTGTATCTAGGGAATAGTCACTTCAAAGTGAATCCTCCCTAGATACGTACATTTATTCAATTTACTTCTGGGTCTATTCCAAATATACAGATCATACTGAAGACTCAAAACCTATGCATTTTTTCTTTAGAAATTGAAATACAAAGAAAAAAAGACAAAATCCATCCAATCCAATGGATTTCAACTTTCAAATGAAATTGAAAACTTATTCTTCGGTAAATCAATTACGAAATGCTTTTGTAGAATGCCCAATATCCGTTTTATATCTTCTATTCGAAAATGTTCAATTTTCAGAAGATCTTCTTGGCTCTTATTCAAAAGGTCTAATAATGTATGTATATTTGACCTTTTGAGGCAATTATAGGTCCTGGAAGGCAATTCTGATTGGTCAATAAAAATCCATTTCAATGCTATTTCGTTTTTTTTTAGTTTAGTCAATTCATCATGAAAGATGAAAAGGGGTAAAGTTGCCCCATTTTGATTGTCCTCTAAATTTATGTTTTGTTCTTCCGCATGTAGAAAAGGAATAAATAAATCAATCAAATTACGGGAGGCTTCGTGAAGGGCTTCTTTAGGAGTTAAACTTCCGTTCGTCCATATTTCGAGAAAAAGTATCTCTTGTTTTTCATTCTCATTCCCATAAGAATGAATACTATGATTCGCATTTCGAACAGGCATGAATACTGCATCTATAGGATAACTTCCTTTTTGAGCGTTATTTGGTGTTTTCATACGATATCCTCGGTTCCTCTCGATTTGTAATCCAATACAAAAATTGATCGGTTCCGTCAGGCTAGCTATATGCTGTGTAGTATCAACGATTTCCACAGAAGGTGGTGAGATGATGTCTTTAGCAGTTATGGTTCCAGGACCCTTGAAGCAAATGGATGCGTCGCAAGTTCCATACAAATTACTTCTCAATACAATTTCTTTCAAATTCATTAAGATTTCATGTACCGATTCTTCAATACCGGCTACGGTAGAATATTCGTGTGGTATCTTTTCAGATTTTGCATGTGTTATACATGTTCCTTCTATTTCTCCAAGTAAAGCCCTTCGCATCGCGATGCCGATCGTATCGGCTTGACCTTTCATAAGCGGAGATAGAACAAAACGGCCATAATAAAGACGCTTACTGTCTGTTCTTGATTCAACACACTTCCACTGTAGTGTCCGAGTAGATACTGCTACTTCCTCTCGAAGCATAGTAATTTTTTTTGATCAGATCATTGAATCATTTATTTCTCTTGAAATACGTTCAATTCTTATTTCTATATACGTCTTTTTTTAGGCGGTCTACATCCATTGTGTGGCATAGGGGTTACGTCTCTGACAAAACTTAATAGTATACCACTTCTGCGAATGGCTCGTAATGCTGCATCTCTTCCAAGACCAGGACCTTTTATCCTGACTTCTGCTCGTTGCATACCTTGATCTACTACTGTACGAATAGCGTTTGCTGCTGCAGTTTGGGCAGCAAATGGTGTTCCTCTTCTTGTGCCCCTGAATCCACAAGTACCGGCGGAGGACCACGAAATCACCCGACCCCGTATATCTGTAACCGTTACAATGGTATTGTTGAAACTTGCTTGAACATGAATAACTCCTTTTGGTATTCTACGTCCATTCTTACGTGAACCAATGCGTCCATTCCTACGCGAACCAACTTTTGGTATGGGTTTTATCATATTTTATCATCTCATAAATATGAGTCAGAGATATACGGATATATCCATTTCATGTCAAAACAGATCCTTTAATTTGTGCATTGGGTACCTTAGAGAATCTTTTTTTTAGAAAGATTATCCCTGTCTCTGTTTATGCCTCGGGTTGGAACAAATTACTATAATTCGTCCCCGCCTACGGATCAGTCGACATTTTTCACAAATTTTACGAACGGAGGCCCTTATTTTCATAATTTGTTTTTCCTTGCTTTAATTATTAATTACGAATCCGCTTTTTAGAAGAAAATAAGTCTCTTGAAATTTTTAACCTCGAATTGTGTCCCAACGAAAGGGATGTTGAAAAAGCCACCTAATCATTTGAATCTTTGTTGCGGAGCCTATAAATTATGCGCTCCCTGGTTGAATCATAACGACTTACTTCAATTTTGACTTGATCGCCCGGTAGTATTCGTATAAAACTACGTCGTATCCTTCCTGAAACATAACCTAGAATCAAATCTTCATTATCTAAACGAACTTGAAACATACCATTGGGAAGTTATTCAATAATTAAACCTTCATGAATCCATTTTTGGTCTTTCATTCCGGATAACCCCCTTTGAAGTATCAACTAATGGAGGAGGAGTGATTTTAGAGAGCCCGCCCTTCCTCTTTTTTCACAAAACAAATAGAAAGTTACGGATTTTATTCGGATACCGGAGAGATTACTTACCATATATAACACAAAATCTCTCCCCCGATTCCTTCTAGTCGAGCCTCTCGGTCTGTCATTATACCTCGAGAAGTAGAAAGAATTACAATCCCCATTCCTCCTAAAATCCTAGGAATTCGTTGATAGTTGGAATAGATTCGTAGGCCAGGTCGACTGATCCGTTTTAAAATAGTTCTATAAGGTCCTTTCCTATTTCTTCTATGTCGCAGAGTTGAAACTAAGAAATATTTATTTTTTTCTCGATGTTTTCTTACATTTTCAATAAAGCCTTCCCGTAGAAGTATTTTAACAATGGTTTCGGTAATATTCGTAGATGCGACTCGAACCGTTCCCTTTTTATCCATGTCAGCATTTCGTATAGCCGTTATTAGGTCTGCAATAGTGTCCCTGCCCATGATGAACTATAATTATTAGTGCCTCCAAATTTTTATCTAATCAACATGTTCTGTTCTGCTTTTTTATTTATTTATTTTAATTATTAAAGGTATATGCGTGAGACACAATCTACTACTAAATTCTACTAAGTAATTTGAGTTGAATATTTTTCAGATACCCTACATAGTCTCATCTATTAGTTTTTATAATACCTCAGGAGCTAATGAAACTATTTTCGTAAAATTCAACTGTCTCAATTCTCGAGCGATCGCACCAAAAACTCGAGTTCCCTTTGGATTTCCTTCTTGATCAATGACAACTGCTGCGTTGTCATCATATTGTATTATCATACCGTTGTCGCGTTTGAGTTCTTTACATGTACGTACAATTACAGCTCTGATCACTTCTGATCTTTGTAGAGGCATATGGGGCACTGCTTCTTTGATTACAGCAACAATAACGTCTCCAATATGAGCATATCGTCGATTACTGGCCCCTATGATTCGAATACACATTAATTCTTTAGCCCCGCTGTTATCTGCTACATTTAAATAGGTTTGAGGTTGAATCATTTTTTTCTTCGCCCTTTGCATTAAAAAAAAAGAAGAAATATTGTTTGTTCAGAAATAAAAAATAAGAAAACCTCGTTTGTTTTTTCATCATATAAAGGCCCTTTCTTTCGGTTACACAGTTCTAGTTCTATCCTGCAATAACGAATTGGGTTCGTATAGGCATTTTGGACGCAGCTATTGAAATAGCTTCTCTGGCTACAATTTCTGATACTCCACCCATTTCGTAAAGTATTCGACCTGGTTTAACGACGGATACCCAGAATTCGGGGGATCCTTTCCCCGAACCCATACGGGTTTCAGTAGGTCTTACTGTAACGGGTTTGTCTGGAAATATACGTATCCATATTTTTCCACCACGACGCGCATATCGTGTCATTGATTTTCGCCCCGCTTCTATTTGTCTAGATGTAATCCAAGCGGGTTCAAGTGCCTGAAGAGCGTATCTGCCGAAACAAATACGATTGCCTCGATAAGAGATTCCCTTCATTCGTCCTCTATGTTGTTTACGGAATCTGGTTCTTTTGGGGTTATAGTAGATGGCTGTTCCTCAATGCCATCTCTACTGCAGAACCGGACATGAGAGTTTCTTCTCATCCAGCTCCTCGCGAATGAAACGATAAAAAAAGATTACAGATATATGTATTTAATGAATAATGCAAGGGATTCTGGGATTTTTTGAGATCGAATCTATAACGTAGGAATTGTTATATCTTGCTTTTCTATGTATATCAAATTCGAAGTAACTTTCTAGGATACTTTAAATAAATAAAATGTTTTTAATATTTCTAATAATATTAAGAAATTTTTATTTTGACTTTTTTTGAATCGTCCAAAACTTATAAATCAATAAGTTTTCGCGGGCGAATATTTACTCTTTCAATATCTGTTTGATTCGTAGGGTCATCCCACGACCTATCAGAATAAATGAATTGGTTTTTGGTTCGTTCCGCCATCCCACCCAATGACTCATTAGGATTTATTTTCAATAGAATCTTCTGGAGTCACGGGTTCTGTCGTTCCCATCGCTTCTCCATTAATGGCTAGGCCCAAACTTTGCAATGGAGCTCCAAATTCAATTTGTTCCTGAGCCAATCTCCTCAGTCTTTATTGACTCGGTGCTCTTTTTTTTTTTCTTATGAATTAGATACATCTAATTACTAAATTATGGACAAATCCCTATTAATGCTTTATTACATTGCTCTTATATGAATATGAGATAATTCATAGACCATACATCATATTGGAATCATATATCATTGATATTTTCTTTT